TTATTCTATTGTATATCTATCTAAATAAATAGAAAATAAAAAAAGAAGGTTATTTTCTTGATTTGTTCTAGAGAAATGGAACTCCCATTTTTTTTTTCCTAAAATAAAAAGAGATTATCCCTTATGTCAAAAATGAAAACAAATAGAGAAAAAAAGCCGGCTATCGGAATCGAACCGATGACCATCGCATTACAAATGCGATGCTCTAACCTCTGAGCTAAGCGGGCTCTCATAACACAAATTGTGGATTTATCGGAATTATTTCCTAAACTACTGGGATCTTAGTTATTAATTGTTTTATATTAGCTCTTCATAACCAAATTACTATATCATAATCATAATCAAATAAATACAAAGATAGAAAAAATATAAACTATCCAATAGTTATTATTTATTTGATATTTTAGTATATATCCTAAAAATCAGAATAATTTTAAGATAAGAATTTTAATTAATAGTTAAATAGAATACTATATTAATAGTTAAATAGAATACTATTTTGATCGATTTATCAAATAATTTTGATCAATAAAACAATATCGTCATTTTAATTCGTATAGTCAAATTCTCTTTTTTGTTTTGAATTCCATTTTATTCATTTTTTGAATATTTTTGCTTCTTTATTTCGATTATTTTAATATTTCAAGAATAATATAGAATAGAATTCATATTTTCATCGAATCTATATGAATATCTAAATATAGATATGTATTTATCCCGATATCCTGATTATTAGATAGGAAGATTATTTGTTTCTATATATATTCTTTATATATTCTTTAATATTATATATTCTTTAATATTCTAGAATTAGAATACCTTAAAATAAAATTCTATATAAAAACTCTATATAAATAGATATAGAAATAAATAGATATAGAAAATAGTAAAGAGTATATGGAATACTATCTTAAAATTAAAATTTCTATTTTAAATAGTCTCATTTTTTAGAATTTTAAATAATGACTAATTAGATTACAGTAAACAGTAATTTATATTACAAAATTCGTATGCATTAAGATGAACTATGTATAATGTATATAAAAAAGAATGTATCGATAGAAATTTGATATTTCTATTGAATTTCTAAATGAATGTCAAATTTGAAATTAATAAATAGATTTTTGATTTTCGTTTTGTTATTATAAGGTCTGTATCTGTCTGCTCTAAGGAAAAAAAGAATCGAACGTTAGAGTATCCTAAATACTCTCAAAAAATCAAAGAAGGAGGGACATATAAAATAGAGATAAATGTAGTATATATCTCTGTATATTGAATTGCGAATACACAGATAATAGAATCATTTCTGATTCGACTAAATATGGCTATCTGATATAGATGAAAGAAAATCAATCAAACAAATAGAAGGAAATTTTTCCAAAAATGGGAGTAGGTTTCTAATAAATTCAACAGTTCCATCATATAATTCTCATAATACAAATGAAAAAACATCCTAATGAGATATGATATCAATCTCAAAGAAAAAAACGGGGGATATGGCGAAATTGGTAGACGCTACGGACTTAATTGGATTGAGCCTTGGTATGGAAACTTACCAAGTGAAAACTTTCAAATTCAGAGAAACCCTGGAATTAAAAATGGGCAATCCTGAGCCAAATCCTTCTTTCCGAAAACAAATAAATAAAAGTTCAGAAAGTTAAAATCAAAAAAGGATAGGTGCAGAGACTCAATGGAAGCTGTTCTAACAAATGGAGTTGACAACATTTACTCTTTCAATAGAATAATATTGATTGATCAAATCAGTCACTCCACCATAGTCTGATGGATCTTTTGAATAACGGATTAATCAGACGAGAATAAAGATAGAGTCCCATTCTACATGTCAATACCGACATCAATGAAATTTTTAGTAAGAGGAAAATCCGTCGACTTTAGAAATCGTGAGGGTTCAAGTCCCTCTATCCCCAAAAGCCCATTTAATCCGCTAATTTTTTATCCTATATCCCTTTTTTTTAATTAAAATTCAAAACAAAAAGTATTTTTTTTTTTTTTTATTTAGTTGACATAGACTCAAGTAATTTCCTAAAATTAGGGTGGTGTGTCAAGAATGGTCGGGATAGCTCAGCCGGTAGAGCAGAGGACTGAAAATCCTCGTGTCACCAGTTCAAATCTGGTTCCCGGCGATTCATTTCTATGAGTATCTATTCCCAAATTTCTTAAAATTTGGGAATAGATACATATTTTTTAGTGGTCTTGATCATCATACATAATTTATCTAGGCGTACGGAGATATACTCTTTCTAGCTAAAGAATGAATAGATGTATATTCTAGGTATAGAAAGTTAGTCTGAAAATGAATGATTCCATTTTGTTTCGATTTTTTCTGCGCTCCAAAAAGAATGTTACTATTTTAACAATATTCAAATCGTAAAATTACTTGGTTGAAAGGCCAAAAAGTTTAATCTAGGGAAGTTCAGAGGTGAGAATAGTCAAAATTTATCTGAGATACATTATAAAAAAATTCGGTCCATTTCTTTTC